AGGAATGTTTCCAATAAAAATGGTTTGTTCTTGCATATCCCTACTGTTCTTCCAAATTAATCCCCCCGATACATATAATTCAGAAGAATATGTGAGTGATTCATATATAGCATCTCTTTCTTTTATCGATGGTTCTACTAATTGATATGTTTCCACAAATAATTGAAATTCAATTTCTTGATCTCTATCTTCAATTTTTGGAAACTTATAAAGTTCTTCTGCTAAGCCCTGATCAATGAACCTACAAAATCCTTCAAATTGTATCTGATTAAATCCAGGTATTGTAGACATTCCCCCATTTCCATCCCCAAGCATTTTTTATTTCCCATTTATTGAAAAAAAAAATCCCATTATTGGATCGTTTTTCATCCAATTATATGGATCGATCAGCACTGATGGAATTGCTATTCGGTTTACAGAATCACATAAAATTTTATCTAACTCCATATATGAATATATATGAATATGGAATGTCTGAAATACGTATGAACGGAGGAATAAAGTAAAGCGAATTTGGATTTTCTACTCAAATTGGAATTTGCAACAGATACAACTGGAAAAGAATTGAGAAATTCCACTTAACTTAGACTTATGGAATTTTCTATTTTATATAGAATAACAAAAAGGGATTCAATTTCTACTATTATTTATGATATTACATATTCCAATACAATTAGATACCAGTGAAATACATAATTCGTGATTTTATCTCTTCGATGAGATAAAAATCCAATAGTTAGAAACAATATAAAATTTTTTTTTTAACACTTAGCTTTTTTGCTTTTTTTTTCAGAGATATTTTTTTTTATTTTAATAGAGTTTGTTCAAGCGCAGAAGAAGGCTTTATTAAGCATACGCGGATAGAACTATAGCTACCTATCTATATATATGTCTTTCCTTGTATTGCGGGTCTATTCTGTACAGCGCATGGCGTGTTCTAGCAAAATATCGATTTTCTATAGGAATCATAAACAGATAAGATATCTGATTAGCGGTATACGTGTAATAATTTATGTTCTGGGGTTTACATATACTCATAATTGTTGTTATAATTGAAATGGATAAGGCTTTTTTTTTATTGAATTATTGAAAAGAATCAATACTGGATAGTTAGATATCCATTTTGATTTTCTTATATAATTATAATTCGGGAAATACAATTTTAGATTCAAATTCGAGAATCGTTCATGAATTTTCATTCAATAGTTAACGGTTCCAATTTGTCCTGAATTTTGGCTTTTGTCACTGAAAATTCACATTTAATTTTTCCTTTCAATAGAAAGGAGAAAGAATTCAGATAGTGCGTGTTTTGACATACTATAGAAAAGTAATCAAAGAGATGGATCCAATCCAAAAAAAGAAGGATTTATTTTAGTTTTAGGAAAGGGATTCAGATTAAGAAAAATGGGATTCAAGATACAATTGCAAAAAAAAGAAGTTTAGTAAGAAAAAACAAAGAAGGGGGAGGATATTTTCTTCTATTTTTGATTTCTATTTTCTATTGCCTTGGCGACATGGCCGAGTGGTAAGGCGGGGGACTGCAAATCCTTTTTCCCCAGTTCAAATCCGGGTGTCGCCTGATCAACAAAAGAGGGGAAATACCTTATTCTGGTTTGCTGATAGATTGTCCCCAATAGAAACAGCGGAGGAAAAAGACTCGTGATATTTCCAAGAGCGCCGCTACTTATTTTGATTTTGTTTGCCCTTAATCTTTCCCGATTCTACTAGCACTCATATAAGAACTTCTTATAATTAATTGAATTAGATTTTTTGGATTGTTTTATCAATGGTATTGGACAAAATCTTTTTTTTTACTCTGCACCAGCGATAATAATATTATTATTAGTGACTATTATTATTAATAGTCACTATTATTAGTGAAAAATAATGGAAAAAAGTGAACAATACTAGCAAAATTCCTTCATATTCATAGAGATAGGGGACATAATTCACATGGATATAGTAAGTCTCGCTTGGGCTGCTTTGATGGTAGTCTTTACATTTTCCCTTTCACTCGTAGTATGGGGAAGAAGTGGACTCTAGGGATACTACTAATTGATCTAGGGATACTACTAATTGAGTTGAGAAATGCAACTCTATCAATTCTTTTATAGATCGTTCCGCAAAGACTTTTTAATTTAACTATTTTAAATTTTAAATTGAACAATTTATAGTGAAATATTGAAATTGAATTCAATAATTGAATTCAATTTCAAAATTCTATTCGATTCGATATGAATAATATTTGAATAATACCCTTTTAATCATAATCAAATAAATATTTTAATGATTCCAGTGTTCATACTTCAAAAGTAAAAAGAATACAAATGATAGGAAAGTTATTCCAACCGAATTCTTCCTAAATTCTTTATTATATTATGATAAACCGGCTCTTATCAGAGTTATATATGGATAATAAGGAACAGCGGGACCTTTTTTACTTTTTATTTGTTTGCCTTTTTCTGGTTCAAAGACAAAAGAAAGTAGTTCTTTTTTTAGTTATTTAAAAGTTATTAAATTAAGATTTTCTACGGGAAATAAAATAGACATACTGATTCTCTAAGGGGATACTCCGCATACTAAGATATTTTCTTGGAGAAGTCACATATTGCGTACTTAGTACTTAGTTTAGTATTTTTTTTATTATTTTCGTTTTATAAATTTATAAATTCGATTTATGCTATACTTTATTGACTTGACTCATTTCATATTATGATTCAAAGATTTCAAATTGGCGAGGTTTACTAATCCTTTTCTTTTCGTCGAAATCTGAAAAAAACTCCTTTCCTTGGATGATTTGTCAACTGTTCAATCAATGGAATGCTAAAAAAAGATTTCTTGATTTTCTTTTATTAATACATACCCCGACTATTCTTTTTTTTTTCTTTTCATTGATTTGATTATTTCAATGGATTCCGGGATTCATATTGACAATAATAAGAAATCCAGGAATTAGAATCATAAGAGTAAGAGGCGCCTTTCAACTATTCCAGATTAATTATTAATTGGAACCAACACAAATCAAACATATGAAAAAAAGAAATCCAATTTGAACCTTATCTACATTCCATATAGATAATTAATATCTATTGTCTAGATATCTATCTATATATGAAGATGACATTCTAGATTGATCCATATTAAGCCCAGTACCACTTTATATTCTAGTATACTAGAATAACAAAAATAGATAGTATGGTAGTAAATATATTACTTTCTACCATACTATCGGGTCTCATAGAATCCTGCTGATTCTAGTTCGCTCATTTCAGCTAAAACACAAAATTGGAATTATTTTCATTTTATTTCGTTAATTCTTGATATTGATAAGAACTAAGAAGTCAAGTTTCATTCAAATTAATCACTTTGACTAACAGTTTTTACATATATTATAAGTAAAAAAGCAGTAGGAACTAGAATGAACAGTGCAGTAGCAATAAATGCGAGAATATTTACTTCCATAATGTCATCGTTTCGTTTTTCTTTACTTCACAATAATTCGGGATTTAATCCCATAAGAGATGATAAATCTTTCGCCTCTAAATTCAATGGGATGAATTCCATCTCGATGATATCAAATCAGATCAATATCATGAATAACAATATCTGAACTCTCAAATCGATTTATCGTCGAGAATTGAATAGTATAACATAGAAAGATCATTTATTCATACCAAATCCAAAAAAGTATTCCTGACCCAATCGAAAATTTTCTTACTTTGTTACTTTATTTATCATTCTTTTCCATTCTTTCTTTTCTATCTTTTCTATTCTTTTCTATAAAACTATCTCCTTCCTTATACAATCATCTGACTAAGTATCATCTAATCCTCTTTAAACTTACATAAGTTACAAACAAACAAAAAAAAGTGCGATAAAGATAAGTCCTAGTACAGTATAAAAAAAAAATCGAATATTCTACCAAATTTACTTTTTTATAGTTTGTTTTTTCTTCGGCATAAATCCTTAAAAAAGATTATCGATTTCCTCTCTCTATAAGAGAGGCAGGGTCCTTATTTGATTTTTCTTTTATTAATATACTCTTTACTTGATTGAATTAGGAATGGGATCCATATTCCATATAATATATCAAAACTTCAGTGTACAATTTGAATGAGATAGATTGTTTCAAATAATTGAGGTTACACAAAATCAGAGCCAAAAAAGAATAAAGAAGAGACTTTTCCGATTAAAAGGATTTTATCAAAAGAATTTAAGTCATTTTGTACCGTACAAATAAGAATTCCATTTGTGTATGTGCTACCGGGAAAGATAGGGTACTCGATTCGATTTCATTATACGGATCGGGAGGAATCGAAAAGGCAAAATTCAGTGAGGTAGCTCTTGGAATCCTGAAGATGATGCTACCAATAATTGTACTAATCCACATGTGTCTTTATCCATCTCTATCGATACTAGTTGAAGAAATGAAATGAAAATGACCCTATTTGTATTTGCTTTGATGAAAAACGAAAATAAAGAAAATAAATTATATAAAATAATATTAATATTAAGGATCCACTTTGGGAATGAAATTCTGCTATTTGTACCCCTTATTACAGATTATAGAAAATGAAGAGATGAATTGATGTATTTTTTTTTATTGGATTATTGGTTATTTGTCGGGACTGACGGGGCTCGAACCCGCAGCTTCCGCCTTGACAGGGCGGTGCTCTGACCAATTGAACTACAATCCCAGGGAAACGAAATACAGCATACATATTCTTCTGATTTCATTCAAACACTTTCTGTTTAGATTTTAAATTGGAATCGCCTCGTTGTAACAGAGTGCGAGTGGTAGGTAATATTGATATCCACACGCATATAGATTTTAGTGATAATGGCACGAATTACTAGTTATCTTTTCGTTATTTCAAATAAATCGTTATTTCAAATAAAAATCGCAAAATCAATTGATAATCAACCTTTCAATAAAAAAAAAAAAGACTCTTTTTTCTTTCTACTTTTTTTCTTAGACTTTCTACTTACAAATCCTGATA